ACCTTCTTGATAGAATACACCATATAACTTAGTTATAGCCCATATGAATTATCTTACCTTTTATGCAAATAGTGTAATTATCCTATTTAAAGTTTAATGCTATATTTTAAACGTTCCGCAATTAGTCACATAAGAAAAATTTATATCTATCCTCATTTTTAGTATATTATATAGTTATAAAAAGGTTGAGATCCTGTATTAAATTCTTCTTACTTAACTAATTACTACCCTGGAACCCCATCTAAATATCTCCTTACAAGACTAATTATCCCGTATCTTAAGAACAAACAATTGTTACCACAGACCAACTTATTATGCTTAAATTAGCAACTTATCTCACTTTATATTTTAATATAAATAAATGTTACATTAATACATCAAAGAGTAGTTAAAATTAAAATTCTGGCTTTGGGGGCCAGCGGTGGGAGTTAAATTCTCCTCTCTTTGAAAAATATGCCTCTAGAAGGGACTTTAACCCCTACCTTCCGAATTACAAAATCGGAGCTCTAAGTCATTAAGCTACCAGGGCAATTTCACTTAAGAAGCTTATTTTCAATTACACCTGCAAGAGGCAGTAAAATTAAGAATAATGAAAAATATAATACAGATGCTACTTGTCCAATAACAATGAATGGGTGTTCTACGGGTATTCCTCCAATTCATGTCAAAATAAGCATATCTGCAACTAAAACTCAAAAAAACATTTGGGTAAGAGGCCGAAATGTTAAACTTCGTTGTTTAGAAGTATGCAAAAAAGGTACAACTATTAATACAAGAATTGAAAATAAAAGTGCAAGTACTCCTCCTAGCTTATTAGGAATAGATCGTAAAATAGCATAAGCAAAAAGAAAATATCACTCTGGCTTAATGTGAGGTGGAGTAACTAAAGGATTAGCTGGGGTAAAATTATCCGGGTCTCCAAGTAAATTAGGTGCAAACAAAGCAAGACAACTTAAAGCTACCAGCAACACAATAAACCATAAAAGATCTTTATAAGTATAATAAGGATGAAAAGATACTTTATCTGCATCTGAATTTACACCTAAAGGGTTGCTAGACCCAGTTTCATGAAGAAAAAGAAGATGAAGAAGCGTTATAGCCATCACAATAAACGGAAACAAGAAGTGAAACGCAAAAAATCGAGTGAGTGTAGCATTGTCTACTGAAAAACCACCCCAGATTCACTGAACAAGAACATTTCCCACATAAGGTACTGCAGACATTAGATTTGTAATCACAGTTGCCCCTCAAAAAGACATCTGTCCTCAAGGAAGAACATAACCTACAAAAGCAGTCATTATTACTAAAAGAAATAAAACTACCCCAATATTTCATGTCTCAACATATAAGTAAGATCCATAATATAATCCTCGTGCAATATGAAGATAAAGACAAATGAAAAAGAAAGAGGCACCATTGGCATGAATATTTCGAATTAATCATCCATAATTTACATCTCGACAAATATGAACAACAGATGAATATGCTGTCTCAATATCTGCAGTGTAATGTATTGCTAGAAATAGTCCTGTCAAAGTCTGAGCAACTAAGCAAAGACCCAAAAGAGAACCAAAATTCCATCAAACAGAGATATTAGAAGGAGCAGGCAGATCTACTACTGCATCATTAGCAATTTTTAAAAGGGGGTGAGTTTTTCGGAGGCTGGCCATTATTTATGTTCTTATAGTTGAACTACAACGATGTCTTTTCAGGACATTAGTCTTGGTTAAAACCCAAGTAAGAATTTTATTACCCTTCACTTTAAAATAAGACCTATAAATTTAATCTTCTCCCTTTATAATATATTTCCCCAACAAGCCTGACTTTTAAAACTTGTATCCCTAATATTCAATTAACTTTATATTCTTAAAATTACATAAATAGGTATCTTTAAAAATACTATTTTTGGTTAAAGACCAAATAAGAATAAATGATGATATATACTATACTTATAGTTTTAGTTGGGCTAGTTATAGGAATAATAACAGTTGTAATCAACTATTCACCCTTTTATGGGGCTTTCTGCCTCGTACTTGTTTCCTCTCTTGGATGTTTCACTTTAGCAATCCATGAAGGATCCTACTTATCTATCATTCTTTTTTTAATTTATTTAGGAGGAATGCTCGTCGTATTTGCCTATTGTGCAGCCCTTGAAGTAGAATTTGACCCTCATTTTTGAGGCCAATGACTTAGCCTTGCCGTATTATCCGGAGGATGACTCATCTGATCTGCCTCAAAACTTTATGACCAAGGCATTAAAACCGAAGAACTAATTTGTTATGAAAGCACCATTGAACTCACCAATGTCTCTAAAGAGCCCGTAGGGCTTAGTTTTTCATTTTCTGCAGGTGGTCCTTTTTTATTATTTGTCGCATGAAACCTACTAATAGCACTCTTTGTAGTTCTTGAACTTGTCCGAGGCTCAAAACGAGGTACAATGCGACCTCTTTAAACAAATAACTACTGGCACATCATTTAAATCAGCTTAACAGCCTTTATCCCCTCCAAATAATAAAACGAATAAAAATGCAAGTCATAACATAATGAAAAAGTTCCTAAACAACCACCTCGACCTTCAAAAGAACGTGTTCCATTAGAGCTATCTTAGCGAGTTAATTTAATATCTTTTACAAATCTACTAATAAACAAATAACTTAATAAAGTCAATACTAAAATTAAATTTAATAAACGTATTTATTTCCCATACAGCTTAATCTACATAAACTGATTCAAACCCAATAAACCCCTCAGAAGGTGTTAATTTACTTCTCCCCGCTGTCGAAAAAAAAGCGGGGAGAACCCAGGAAACGAAATCTATCCAAAGTGGCAACTAAACCCGCTATTGCTAGTGTTACTATAAACAAGGTAAGATAAGTTTTAATCAGGGCATGACAAAGGTTTGTTAAGGCAGAAGATGCTGAGACCATGGTGTTAGCCAACATTTGAGGTCCTGATTTTTCAAGCCAGGCTTGATCTACTAGTTGGCTAGCAATCCCCTGACCTAGGAGGAGACTCATTTTGGGGCTAAACCGATGGATAATAATTGGAATAAAACCGAGCGAATTAGAAAAGTGATGGGGGTACTTTAAGGGTTGAATTTTAAGTTGTTTACTTGTTAGAGTAACAACTTCTAAGGCAAACAAGAGACCTAGGATTGAAACTGCAAGAGCAGCTAATTTAAGCTCTGAAGGTATCGTTAAGACAGGGGTTTTAAGAGGGTTACTATTTAAGATAACTAAAAAGCCTCCAAAAATGCTTCCTCAAGCAAGTCGTTTTAAAGGGTTAATCACTGCAGGATCGTTCTCATTAATAGGGGAAAAGGGTAAAAATCGAGGCGTACCCATTGTTACAAGAAAAATTATTCGCACACTGTAAACAGCAGTAAAGGAAGTAGCAATGAGTGTAAGGGTAAGAGCTCAGGCATTAATGTGTGACGTTTGTAATGCCTCAATAATGGCATCCTTAGAATAAAACCCTGCCAAGAAGGGAGTTCCTGTAAGAGCAAGACTACCAATGGTAAAACAAGAAGATGTGAAAGGGGCCAGATGATGAAGCCCTCCTATTTTTCGAATATCTTGCTCGTCATTTAAACTATGAATGATTGAACCCGCACATAAAAACAACATAGCTTTAAAAAAAGCGTGTGTACAAATATGAAGAAATGCCAATTGGGGCTGATTCAATCCAATAGTTACTATTATTAGCCCCAATTGGCTAGAAGTTGAAAAAGCAATAATTTTTTTGATGTCATTTTGAGTTAAAGCACAAATGGCTGTAAAGACTGTGGTTAAAGCCCCCAAACACAGACAAAGAGAAAGGGCACTCTGATTATTTTCTATAAGAGGACTAAAGCGGATTAATAAAAAGATACCTGCTACAACCATTGTACTTGAATGAAGTAAGGCAGAAACTGGGGTAGGGCCTTCTATTGCAGCCGGTAGTCAAGGGTGAAGCCCAAACTGTGCAGATTTTCCAGTAGCTGCCAGAATTAACCCTATCAAAGGAAGTGTAAGATCTAAGGTTTTGCTTAAAACTTCAACATTTTGAAAATTTCAGCTATTGGTATTAGCGACTAATCAAGCTATTCCTAAGATTAACCCAATATCTCCTACTCGGTTATATAAGACTGCTTGAAGAGCGGCTGTATTTGCGTCTAGTCGAGCATACCATCAGCCAATTAATAGGAAAGACATAATCCCAACCCCCTCTCAACCAATAAATAGCTGGAAAAAATTGTTGGAAGAGACTAAAATTAACATAGCCACAAGGAAAATTAGAAGGTACTTAAAAAAGCGATCAATAAGGGGGTCCGAATGTATATACCATATGGCAAACTCTAGAATAGACCAAGATACATAAAGGGCAATAGGGATAAAAATAATAGAATAAAAATCAAACTTAAAACTGAGTGTTACATCTAGAGTGGTGGTAACCATTCAAGTTCAAGAGACAGTTGAGACTTCTACACCATGACTAATAAAAAGAAATAGAGGGGTAAGACTAATAAAAAAAGCAGATTTAACTGCTATCTTTGTATATTCAACAGTTTGATTTAACTTTAATGACGATACCAGAGTTATTAAAAGGGGGAGAAGTAAGATTACTAGTATTAACAAAAGGCTTGAAGTGTAGAGTAAAGGGATGCTATGCATTGCTACTACTTGGAGTTGCACCAAGAGTTTTTGGTTCCTAAGACCAACGGATACGCTATTATCCTTTAGGAGCTCAAAAGAGCCTTGGATTTTAACCAAGGAAGTGATTAATTAGCAGTTATTCATTGCTGTCATGCCTCTTTTGGTGGATTAAAGGGTTTTAACCTCTATCATTAGAATCACAATCTAATATTTTGACTAAACTAAATCTACAAGCAAAAAACCCTCAAAGGAGGACTGGTTTTAAGATAATTAAAATAAGAGGCATTAAATGAAGTGCCATAAGTAAATGCTCTCGCGTATATGAAGGAGATAAGGCAATGATATGCGAAGGCAGAGGACCACGTTGACTAACTATTAGTATATGAAGTGAATATGCAGCGGTAATTAGAGTCCCTGCTCCCGTTAAGATCAGCGTTCACATCGACCAATTAAAGAGGGATGTGAGGATTATTAGCTCACCCATCAAATTAGGCAATGGAGGAAGAGCCAAATTTGCCAAACTAGCAATAAACCATCAAGTTGCTATTAAAGGAAGAGCAGTTTGAAGACCCCGGGCTAAAAGCATGGTTCGGCTATGTGTTCGCTCATAGTTCGTATTAGCAAGACAAAATAGGGCAGAAGATGCCAGACCATGGGCAATTATTAGGGTTAGGGAACCTGTAAACCCCCATGGGGTTTGAATAAGAATTCCACCTGCAACCAACCCCATATGACTTACAGATGAATAGGCAATGAGGGATTTTAAGTCTGTTTGTCGTAAACAAATAGAACCTGTTATAATTACACCCCAAAGAGCCAAGGCAATAAATGGGTAAATTATTTCTTGAGAAATCGGACTTAGTATAATTATAAGACGCATTATCCCGTATCCCCCTAGCTTCAACAGAACCGCAGCAAGGACCATTGACCCTGCAATGGGGGCCTCTACATGGGCTTTAGGAAGTCATAAATGCATGCCATACAAAGGCATCTTAACTAAGAAAGCAAACATGCATGCAACCCATCAAATTTTACCACCAAAAGGGAAAGTGACCAAGGGTTTTGAATAGTGAATAATCAAAAGGGATAACGTCCCTGTACTATCTTGTAATATCAAAAGCGCCACCAAAAGGGGGAGAGAACTTGCAAGCGTGTAAAATAAAAAGTAGACTCCTGCATTAAGACGTTCTGTTTGATTTCCTCATCGTGTAATAATAAGAAGAGTAGGAATAAGAGTGGCTTCAAATATCACATAAAATATAATTATTTCGGTAGCACTAAATGCCGCAATAAGAAATAACTGAAGTGAGGTAAGAAGGGTAATATACACTCGCTGACGATTTATAGGTTCTGAATATAAGTGGTTCTGACTTGCTAAAATTATTAAAGGAAGTAGCCAACATGATAAAACTAGAAGGGGGGATGATAAAGGATCTGTTGCTATATACAAATTTAAGGTGTTTCACCCAGTCTCTGTAGGATAATAAAACCAAATCAAACTAGCTAAAGCAATTACTATGCTTTGAGCCAAAGTAGAAGATCACAACCACTTATTAGGTGTAACTCAAATTGTAGGAATTATAAAAAGAGTGGGGATCAAGATCTTTAACATTGTAGAAGGTTCAAACTTTTTAAATGGCCCGTACCGTGTGTACGAATTATAGCTACTAATAGAGCTAAGCCCGCACTAGCCTCACAAGCAGAAAAAGCCAATACAAGAACAGGGACCATGGAGTAACTAATAGCTCCTGATTGAAGGGATCAAAGGGAGAGCATAAGATAAAGAGTTAACATTATGCCTTCTAAACAAAGAAGGGTAGAAAGAAAATGTGTACGGCGGACTGTAAAGCCCATAAGACCCACTAAAAAGGCCGAAGATATTACTAACTGTAAAGGGGACATTAGATAATTGCGGACTTACACCACATACTCCTGGGTCGAAACCAAGTATTTTTTATATTACTAATTATCTACTCTGCTCATTCTAAACCTCCTTGTAATCACTCGTAAGCAAGACCTAAAGTCAATAACCCCAACACAAAGGTAGCTCAGACAAGAGTCATGAGAGGATTACCTAATTGATCCCCTCACGGGAGAGGAAGCAAAATTGCAATCTCTAGATCAAAAAGAAGAAATAAAATAGCAATCAAGAAGAACCGTAGGGAGAAAGGAAGACGCGCATCTCCAAGAGGCTCAAAACCACACTCATAAGGTGATAGCTTTTCATAATCGGGACTAAATTGAGGCAACCAAAAAGAAACTGTTATAAGGATTAACGATAATAACAGGGGTACAATAAAAATTACTATAACTAAATTCATTATCTTCCCCTGGATTTAAACCAGGACCGTGTGGTTGGAAGCCACTCATACTTTTATTGCTACTAGAAAGATTATGAACCTCACCAATAGATTGAAATATATAAGAAGAGTCACACAACATCTACAAAGTGTCAATATCATGCTGCAGCCTCAAACCCAAAGTGATGTTCAGATGTAAATTGATAAAGAGCCTGACGGTATAAACAAACGGCTAGAAAGGTTGAACCAATAATTACATGAAGTCCATGAAAACCAGTAGCTACAAAGAAAGTTGCCCCATAAACACCATCAGCGATAGTAAAAGGGGCTTCATAATACTCCATTGCTTGAAGAAATGTAAAATAAAAACCTAAAACGACTGTTAATAGAAGAGAATGAATAGCTTGTTTACGCTCCCCCTCCATAATACTATGATGGGCTCAAGTGACAGTAACCCCAGAAGCTAACAATACAGCCGTGTTTAAAAGAGGCACCTCGAAAGGGTCTAAAACAGTGATACCCGCGGGTGGCCAGCAACCCCCAAGCTCAGGTGTTGGTGCCAAACTTGAATGATAGAAGGCTCAAAAAAACCCAAGGAAAAAGAAAACTTCTGATGTAATAAAAAGAGCTATACCATAACGAAGCCCCTTTTGAACTGGGGGTGTGTGATGGCCTTGGAAAGTCCCTTCCCGAATAATATCTCGTCATCACTGTAACATCGTTAATAAAAGCAAAATCAATCCTAAAGTAAGTAAAGTTGTTGAATGAAAATGAAACCATTCGGCAAGGCCGGATGTTATTAAAAGAGCAGCCACTGCACCCGTTAAAGGCCAGGGACTAGGATCTACTATATGGTATGCATGAGCTTGGTGGGTCATTAAATATTTTCCTGTAAATAAAGACTTAAAAGTAACACGAAAACATAAGCTTGAATTATAGCCACAGCTATCTCAAGTAAAATTAAAACCAGCAGAAGAACGAATGCCAAAAGAGCAACTGTAGTTATAGTCTGTAAAATATTAAAAATCCCTGAAGAAATCAGATGAATTAAAAGATGGCCAGCTGTTAAATTGGCAGTAAGTCGTACACCTAAAGCAATTGGCCGAATAATTAAACTAATAGACTCAATGATAATTAAAACTGGAACTAAAGGTGTTGGTGTTCCTTCTGGAAGAAGGTGTCCCAACGCATGAGTCGGCTGATTACGAAAACCAATCACAACAGTTGTTAGTCAAAGAGGTAAGGCTAAACCCAGATTAAGCTCTGGTTGCGTAGTAGGTGTAAAAGTATACGGCAATAACCCCATTAAATTTACAGTCAGAAGGAAAGTTACAAGGGTTATAAACAAAAGGGCTCATTTATGACCAGATGGTTTTAAAGGTATGAAAAGTTGATTTGTAAAACGAGCAATAAATCACCCTTGAAGGATAGTTGTTCGACTGCCTAGTCATCGATTAGAAGGGGTAGGACAAAGAAGTCAAGGTAGACTCAAGGCAATTACAGCCAGGGGAATACCTAAAAAGACCGGGCTTGTAAATTGTTCAAATAAACTTAATGTCAAGGAAAAGATCAGCCTTGGGGTTTTTGTTTCGCATAATAAGCAGTCATTTGGTTAGGGAAAACCCAACACAAAAAGAATAAAGGAATATAGAGCAAAAGCAGGAATACTATTAATAAAAAATAGTAATATCGATCACGTTTTGTTATCTTCATAATCATTAAGGGTGATTGGGAGGTCACCACTTTTCAGCTTAAAAGGCTGATGCTTCGACCCAGTTTAGCTTCTTAATGACCACGCTTCATTCTGCTGTATAGACCACAATTCAAAATTAACCAGAGGGATTGCCTCAACAACAATAGGCATAAAACTATGATTAGCCCCACAAATTTCAGAACATTGCCCATAATATACACCTGGTCGGCAGGCAGTAAAAGTTGTCTGATTTAAACGTCCCGGTACTGCATCTATTTTAGTCCCAAGAGCTGGAACTGCTCATGAATGAAGCACATCTTCCGACGACACTAACATACGAACATGTGACTCAGTAGGGACAACCATACGATTATCAACCTCCAAAAGACGAAAATCACCAGAAACTAAATCTGACGTCTGTGTTATATAAGCATCAAAACAATGGTTATTATAATCCGGGTATTCGTAACTTCAATATCACTGATGACCTATTACTTTAATGCTTAAATATGAATCATTAACCTCATCCATTAAATATAAAATTCGTAAAGAAGGTAACGCAATAAAAGTGAGAATCAGGGCAGGTAAAACTGTTCAAATAATTTCAATTCCCTGGGAGTCTAAAGTAATTTTGTCTGTTAATTTCGTAGAAATTATTGAAACCATAACATAAAGTACAAAAGTACTAATTAGAAATACGAACATTATGGCATGATCATGAAAGTGTAATAGTTCTTCTATTAGGGGTGATGCTGCGTCTTGAAAACCTAACTGTGAGGGGTGTGCCATTTAAATCCACGTCAAGAGCTACGTGGGACTCTAACCCACAACTCTGCCTTGACAAAGCAGTGTGATTTCCACCAGTAGCTCATTAAGAAAGTGACAGAATGGTTATGTAACTGACTTGAAATCAGTAAATGGGGGTTCGATTCCCTCCTTTCTGGCTTTAAATGCTTTGACTCTGTACAAAAGCGGGTTCTTCGAAGGTGTGGTAAGGAGGAGGACATCCATGTAATCATTCAACATTATTTGAAGTTATCTCTACTATTAAAACCTCTCGTTTAGAAGCAAAAGCCTCTCATAAAATAAAGAGAAATAAAATAACTGCTGTTAAAGACATTAAGGAACCAAAAGAAGAAACGGTATTTCACAATGTGTATGCATCAGGATAATCTGAGTATCGTCGTGGTATCCCTGCAAGACCAAGAAAATGTTGAGGGAAAAAAGTAATATTAACACCTAAAAATATTAATCAAAAATGAACTTTAGTTCACGCAGAATGAAGGGTGTAACCCGTAAATAAAGGAAATCAATGCACAAATCCTGCTATAATAGCAAAGACAGCACCTATAGATAAGACATAATGGAAATGAGCAACCACGTAGTACGTGTCATGAAGCACAATATCTAATGAAGAATTAGCTAGCACAATTCCTGTAAGGCCTCCTACTGTGAATAAAAAAATAAAACCAAGCGCTCATAAAAGAGGTGCTTCTCATTTAATGGAACCCCCATGAAGAGTAGCTAATCAACTAAAAACTTTCACTCCTGTTGGAATGGCAATAATTATTGTTGCAGATGTAAAATAAGCTCGGGTATCAACATCCATACCCACCGTAAACATGTGATGCGCTCATACAATAAAACCAAGGAGGCCGATAGCTATCATAGCCCACACTATCCCCATGTGCCCAAAAGGTTCTTTCTTGCCTGAATAATAAGCTACGACATGAGAAATTATACCAAAGCCTGGCAAAATAAGAATGTACACCTCAGGATGACCAAAGAATCAAAAAAGATGCTGATATAAAATAGGATCCCCTCCTCCAGCGGGGTCAAAAAAAGAGGTATTTAAATTTCGATCTGTTAAAAGTATCGTAATAGCAGCTGCTAGGACAGGAAGTGATAATAAAAGAAGAACAGCTGTAACAAGCACTGATCAAACAAATAACGGTGTCTGATACTGCGTAACTGCAGGCGGTTTCATATTGGTAATTGTTGTAATAAAATTAATTGCCCCTAGAATTGAAGAAACACCTGCCAAATGAAGAGAAAAGATAGTTAGGTCAACGGAAGCACCAGCATGAGCCAAATTACCTGCCAAAGGCGGGTAGACAGTTCAACCCGTACCTGCCCCAGCTTCTACTCCTGACGATGCTAAGAGAAGTAAAAACGATGGTGGAAGAAGTCAAAAGCTTATATTATTCATTCGAGGAAAAGCCATATCAGGAGCCCCAATCATTAATGGGACCAGTCAATTCCCGAACCCCCCAATCATTAAAGGCATAACTATAAAAAAAATTATTACAAAAGCATGTGCAGTGACGATGACATTATAAATCTGATCGTCGCCCAAAAGAGCGCCGGGTTGACTTAATTCTGCCCGAATAAGAAGACTAAGAGCTGTTCCTACTATGCCAGCCCAAGCCCCAAATACAAGGTAAAGGGTACCAATATCTTTATGATTGGTTGAAAAAAATCAGCGGGTAATTATCACAGGTAGGGTGGCTGAGTAAGCGGTGGATTGTAAACCCACACACAGAGGTTATAGCCCTCTTCCTATCAAGCCTTGGAGTGTAAACATGTCAGATTGCAAATCTGAAGAAGCAGATTAAACGTCTGCCGAGGCTTTACCCGCTTTCCTCCCAATAGCGGGGAAAGTAGACAGACGCTCATTGGTTAGAGCACTTAGCTGTTAACTAAGAATTTAAAGGATCGAGGCCTTTCTGTCTAGCAAGGTCTTATCTTAATTAAAGAATTTGCTTTGCATGCAAAAAATGTGGGGTAGTGTCCTGCAGATCTTAACAAGGACTGGAGGACTCTCACCCCCACTAAGGGCTTTGAAGGCCCTTGGTCTAAATTTTAGCCTAAGTCCTTACACAAAAAACGTCAAAATCCCGGGCCCCAAAGGCAATAATATAACAGTAATTGTTACAAAAACTGCTAAAGGGAGAGCTATACCAAACGGTGGAAGAGACCAAGAAATTGTAGAATTAATATTACTAGGGGGAGTAGTAAGGGTCAAAGCGTAAGAAATTCGGAGATAAAAATATAAACTCAAAAGGGAGCTAAGAGCAGTAATTGAAGCAATAAAAGGTAAATCTTGCTTTACTAATTCTTGAAGAATCATCCATTTAGGGAGGAACCCTAATAATGGTGGAAGACCCCCTAAAGAGAGTAAAACTAAAGGAGTAATGACTGTGAGTACCGGGGCTTTAGCTCAAGACATCGCCAACATATTAATAGTTAAAGCAGAATTAACTTTAAAGACTATAAAAACCGAAAAAGTCGTTAGAATATAAATGGCCAAAGTAATTAGTGCCAACTGCTGATTAAACTGCATAATCAAAAGCATTCAACCAAGATGCCCAATTGATGAATATGCTATAATCTTACGTAACTGAACTTGATTTAAACCACCTCATCCCCCTACTAACGTTGAAGTCACACCTATAACTGTTACTAAACTTGAATTCAAAGGTATAATTTGACATAATAAAATAAAAGGGGCCAATTTTTGCCAAGTAGATAAGACTAACCCCGTAGTTAAATCTAATCCTTGAAGAACCTCAGGGAGCCAAAAATGCACGGGAGCAATACCTATTTTTAAAGCTAAAGCCATAATAAGAATACAGGCAGGAAAAATATTCAATTGAAAATTAATATCTCATTGTCCTGTTAATCATGCATTTATTGTGCCAGCAAATAGAATTAAGGCGGCGGCAGCAGCCTGAACAAGAAAATATTTCGTTGTAGCTTCTACAGCCCGAGGGTGGTGATGTTGGGCTATTAAGGGTAAAATGGCCAAAGTACTAATTTCCAACCCCACCCACGCCATTAGTCAATGAGAACTAATAAAAACGAGAATGGTGCCTAAACCCAGGCTTAATATAAAGGTGAATAAGACATAGGGATGCATAAATAAAGGAAGGATTTTAACCATCATATTTGGGGTATGGGCCCAAGAGCTTAATTAGCTGACTTTATTAAAAAATAGTATAAAGGTAGTACTGGAAGTTTTGAGCTTCCAAGCGGGGGTTCAACTCCCTCTTTTTTAAAGGCTGAAGAGACTTTAACCCTTATAATCCACTCTATCAAAGTGACCCTTTAATTCAGGCACAACCTCTTTTTCAACCAACACCTATACTTGGGGCGGGAGCCCAGCTAATGCAATAGGTAATGAAAGATGTCATAGTACTAAAGCTAATGTTAATGGCAAAAAATTTTTTCAAACCAAATGCATAAGCTGATCATAGCGGAATCGCGGATAAGATGCTCGTACTCAAAGAAATAGCATAGCCAAAATACTTGTTTTAATTCCTAGGCTAAAACAAGTAGCCATAGGAATAAGGGGTATATAAGAAGAACCCAAAAATAGAACAGCTGATAATATATTCATAAGAAGAATATTAGCATATTCTGCCAGAAAAAATAATGCAAAAGGCCCTGCAGCATATTCAACATTAAAGCCTGAAACCAACTCTGACTCCCCCTCCGTTAAATCAAAGGGTGCCCGATTTGTTTCTGCAAGAGTAGAAACAAACCACATGGCAGCTAAAGGTCATGCTGGAAATACTAATCAAGCTACTTCTTGAGTTACACTAAATGTCTGAAGTGTATAACCACCTGAGAAAATAATCACACTAAGCAAAATTAAACCCAAACTAACCTCATATGAAATAGTCTGAGCAACAGCTCGTAAAGCTCCTACTAAGGCATATTTTGAATTAGAGGCTCAACCAGAACCCAACGTTGAATAAACGGCCAGACTTGACAAAGCAAGAATAAATAAAACACCAAAATTTAAGTCAATAATCGGAAAAGGTATTGGTATAGGAGCCCAAAGTGTAAGAGCTAAAGTAAAGGCCAAAGTAGGAGCTAAAGTAAACATAATAGGTGAAGCTGTCGACGGACGAACAGCTTCTTTAGTAAATAACTTTAGACCATCTGCAATCGGCTGCAGTAACCCATAGGGCCCTACAATATTAGGACCTTTCCGCAATTGTATATAGCCCAAAACTTTACGTTCAAGCAAAGTTAAAAAAGCAACAGCAAGAAGAACAGACCCAATACAGACGAGAGGGCTGACGAGGGTACTGATTAAGGAAATATTCATTATTAAAGAGAGGACTTGAACCTCTATGTAAAGGGCTTAGACCTTTTGCACTTAAACCATTCTGCCACTTTAATTTTTATAAACATATATTCTACAAAGACATTAATATATGTCTTTAAGTAGACTAGACGTCTGCCAGGGCTTTCCCCGCTTTCTTCCCAATAGCGGGGAAAGTGTATAAATACTTCAATTTAAATATTAAAGGCTATAAGTGATATATTAGGTTTAATTTACGTTATGCTGACTAAGCCATACAGGTAATTAATACGTTCACTTAATTCGACCTTAACATTAATTATTATTATGATATTTATTTTATGGCACATTATTTATCTTTCATAAGTAATCTTGCAAGCATACGTTAAATCACCCGCTAGAATTGCCCTAATGAAATACGTTCTTATGAAGGTCAAGGGCAGTTATTGCAACTCCCCATTTTATTGCACGTTTCCTGGCATTCAGCCTAGTTTCACGGCCATATTAATATTATAGCTCATAGCTTACATTTTTGTCCATCTCTATATGGTGGTATTCATATAATGATAATCACTCAGCATGCCGAGCATTCTTTCTAAAGGGCAAGGGGTTACTTTTTTTTTCTTCCCTTCATTAAGCTATTCACAGTGCACACGGTAAATATTAGTAAGGGCGAGCTATTTCTTATTTTCAAGGATAAATTAATAATGTTATTAAAACATTATATAAAAAAATACATTAAATTATCTCACGGGCATATATATATAATTTGATTTTAAAATAAAAATTAAACAGATAAAACCTAAATAAATGTAACCCCCCCTACCCCCCCTTTTCCTGCAATTTTTGCAAAGAAATTTTATACTAAAAATTGACTGTTAACGGGTATTTAAACTAAAAGAGAGGACTTGAACCTCTATGTAAAGGGCTTAGACCTTTTGCACTTAAACCATTCTGCCACTTTAATTTTTATATACATATATCTCTGAAAATTCAATAGTATTATAAAGACCTATGCACTGATAGTTGCTTAAGAACTTAATCCAAAACCTATCTTGTTAGCCAAAGGTACAACCCTCTGTTTTCTAGTGTAAAATTCCTAGAGCTTTAACTGCAGCACTAACATCTCATTTTTTATGAGGTTTTTAAGTCCCCTTTAACTGTTTTATTAGATTTCAGCAGTTAGAGGAAGGGCGTACATTAAGCATGGGCCCTCTTTTTTAGGTCCTTTCGTACTGTAAAAAAGTTTTTTATAGATAGAAACCGACCTGGATTACTCCGGTCTGAACTCAGATCACGTAGGACTTTAATCGTTGAACAAACGAACCCTTAATAGCAGCTGCACCATTAGGATGTCCTGATCCAACATCGAGGTCGTAAACCCCCTTGTCGATATGGGCTCTTAAAGAGGATTGCGCTGTTATCCCTGGGGTAACTTGGTTCGTTGATCGGTTATACCGGATCATAAAGTCAAATATTCTGTTACTTGGAGTATGAGCTCTGAGTTCTAGAGACAATGTACCCAGTCTACTTGGGGGTTTAATTTTTCCCCAGGGTCACCCCAACCGAAGACACTTCAATAGATGCCACTAAGTTTTTACTTATATTTTAGATTCCTGAACATGGCTTATTTTAGGTCTTGAAGCTCCACAGGGTCTTCTCGTCTTATATTAATATCCCCGCCTCTGCACGGGGAGGTCAATTTCATTGACTGGAGAAGGGAGACAGTTGAGCCCTCGTAATACCATTCATACAGGTCTTCATTTAAAAGACAAATGATTACGCTACCTTCGCGCGGTTAAAATACCGCGGCCGTTAAACATATAGTCACCGGGCAGGCGAGACCTCTTATATTAGTAGAACAAGAGGCGATGTTTTTGGTAAACAGGCGAGGCTCTTGTTTGCCGAGTTCCTTCCCTCTCTTTTAGTCTTTCCTTATTACATACCTGTGTAGGGTTAACGATTTAAACTAAGTACTTTTCTTGTTATTATATACTTATCGCCCTCTAAACTTGGGGTCGGGTAATCGTTGGCGGAAGGTCCGTTCCAACTTACACACATGCTAGGAGAAAAATTAAATTTTTCTTATTACTCATTTTAGCATTATTACTCTTATGGATGCATAAGATAACCTAATATAAAATGTAGGGATGAAGACTTAATGTCAGTATAAATGGATATAGTCTAATTTGAGCTTTAACGCTTTCTATTAAGATGGCTGCTTTTAGGCCCACTTGTATCAAATTCCTTAAGAAATATGATCTTAAAGCACCTACTAAAGTTGTTTCTTTCGTCAAAAGAGCTGTTCCCCTTTTGACTAACTCCTTTAATTTCCTTGTTCTTCTCTAGCACACGCAAGGTGAAACAGGAAATTTAAAGGGCTGAACTCCTATTCATTTATTAGGTAACCAGCTATTACTGCGCTCGATAGATCTGTCACCTCTACTCAAAGATCTTCCCACCCTTTTGCCACAGAGACGGGTTCGCCCTTATAGGCTGTCTTGAAGTAGCTCGCTCAGTTTCGGGGTCACAAACTAAAGGGCTCTTTGCTTGTTAGTACTCGCTAAATCATGATGCAAAAGGTACGAGGTGTAAACTCTGCTATTTGAAACTTAAATGATTTATTTCACTTCTCTTTCATCGTTCCCTCACGGTACTTCATCTATTGCTCTTCTTTCCTTTTTTGTCGCCCATACTAGGGGTTAAAATGTTTTAATTAATATTATTATAATTTTTTAATTAATTAATAGAAAAATTAATGATACGGCTAGTTGCAAAGTATGTCAGGACAATCTGATTTACACAGATGTCTTCTCAGTGTAAGAGAGATGCTTTATTAACTTAGCTATATCCTGATTGATCCAAGCACACCTTCCGGTACGCTTACCATGTTACGACTTGTCTCCCCTTATTGTATGATAGCAATTTAAGTAAATTTTTAAAAGATATTAAGAGAGAGTGACGGGCGGTGTGTACGCGTTTTAGAGCCATTTTCAGTAAGGCACTCTGCTCCCTACTTACTACTAAATCCACCTTCTGTGCGGCCTATTTCAAACCACCATTCGTAGTTCTCTTCTGCAGAGAATGTAGCCCATTTCTTCCCACCCCATTTGCTACACCTCGACCTGACGTTTTTGGTATTACCAATTTTGCTTACTATTAATCCTTCAAAGGGTAAGCTTGCGACGGCGGTATATAGACGGCTTATGGGAACTAGGGGTGGTGAGGTTTAACGAGGATTATCAGTTATAGAACAGGCTCCTCTAGGGGGGTCTAAAACACCGCCAAGTCCTTTGGGTTTTAAGCTCGTGCTCGTAATTCCCTGGCGAATGGTTTGAGTATCAAGCCATCAAATTTTACAACCATACATAGTGGGGTATCTAATCCCAGTTTGTCTTATGGCTCTCGTGGAGTCAGAATTATGCTAAGGCTACTTTCGTGAATGTGCTTAGTGGTCTCGTAAACGTATAACTGCAATGAGACTATTCGGCCTTATTTTATTTATTTTCTTAACCACTCTTTACGCCGTTTTCATCAACTTGGGCCTCTCGTATAACCGCGGTGGCTGGCACGAGATTTACCGGCCCTCTTAACCGTTACTAAGTCAAGTTTTCACTTATAGCTTAAAATCTATCACTGCTGACTACCCGTAGGGGTGTGGCTGAACAAGGCGTTATGGGCTGTTTATACGTGCCTGATACCTGCTCCTTGGTTCCGGGCGGGACATTAAGGGCATTTGCACGGGAGTGCGGAGACTTGCATGTGTAAATATGGTTAGAGTTGATAGTAAAGTCAGGACCAAACCTTTGTGCTTTCGGGGCTTTTTAAGGCCCATCCTAATAGCTTCAATATTAAACTTTATTTAAGTTACGATAGC